CGGTAGATAAGCTAGATAAAGAGAAATAGAAAGATAAAAAATAAGCGTGTAGAATTTAGTAATTCCTCTTTGTTCTCCTAATTGATTGCGATTAAACTCGGCCCAATCTTTTCCTAAAAAAAAGGATTGAGCCGAATAAAATAAAGAATGAGCTTCCTATACTATACATAACATACTATATATTTGCATATATCTTTCATATCATATGTACAGACCTATATACTATATATACAAGTATATACATATACAAGTATATACAAGATCTAAATAGAACGAAGACGAAACAACTCGATATTTCTATTTTGATTTTTGGATCCAATCCATAATTAATCCTATGGATCCTTAGGATTAGTGGATCATTTTATATCTCGTAGTTTCAGGCCTTAGATTAAGCTAAGGGAAGGGCTCCCTCTATCCAATCTACTCATCCTGTATATTGTCTTTTTCGTTCCATGTTGCAATATAAACTTATTACTTGATTATACGATACAAGGTTATACGAGAACGAATTCCTTATTTATAAACTATTTTCGATGAGAATTTGTATTTTAATTGAAAAAAAAAAAGAATCTTTCTATATAGATAGATATTGAAGTGCTATCTCGGATTCCAAAAAAAAAGAGAATCATTTCTTTCAATACTCACTTATTATTAGTTAACAATCCTAATCCTCATATGCTTAATTCTGATAGGAAATAAAATAGTAAAATAATTATTCATCGAATGACTATTCATCTATTGTATTTTCATCAAATAGGGGGCAGGAAGATTCTATGGAAAAATGGTGGTTCAATTCGATGTTGTCTAACGAGAAGTTAAAGTTAGAACATAGGTATGGTTTAAGTAAATCAATGGAAAGTCTTGATGCTATTGGCCATACCAGTGGAAGTGATGAACCCCTTCTAAATGATACGGAGAAAAATTGGAGTGATAGTGTTAGTTATAGTTTCAGTAATGTTGATTATTTATTTGGTATCCGGGATATTTGGAGTTTGATCTCTGATGACACTTTTTTAGTTAGGGATAGTAATGGTGACAGTTATTCCGTATATTTTGATATTGAAAATCATAGTTTTGAGATTGACAATGATAGTTCTTTTCTGAGTGAATTAGAAGGTTTTTTTTCTAGTTTTTTGAATAGGGGGTCTAAGAGAAACAATCACTACTATTATCATTACATGTATGATACTCAATCTAGTTGGACTAATCACATTAATAGTTGCATTAATAGTTATCTTCGTTTTGAAGTCAGTATTAATAGTTCCATTTCAGGTGGTACTGACAATTACAGTGACAGTTACATTTATAGTTTCATTTGTACTGAAAATTTAAGTGGTAGTGAAAGTGGAAGTTTTAGTATAAGAACTCGTAATAATGGCAGTGATTTCAATATAAGAGGAAGATCTAATGATTTCGATATAAATAAAAAATACAGACATTTATGGGTTCAATGCAAAAATTGTTATGGATTAAATTATAAAAAACTTCTTAGGTCAAAAATGAATATTTGTGAACAGTGTGGATATCATTTGAAAATGAGTAGTTCAGATAGAATCGAACTTTCGATTGATTCGGGCACTTGGGATCCTATGGATGAAGATATGGTTTCTATGGACCCCATTCAATTTCATTCAGAAGAGGAACCTTATAAAGATCGTATCGATTCTTATCAAAGAAAGACAGGTTTAACTGAAGCTGTTCAAACAGGCATAGGTCAACTAAACGGTATTCCCGCAGCAATTGGGGTTATGGATTTTAAGTTCATGGGAGGTAGTATGGGATCTGTAGTAGGTGAGAAAATCACTCGTTTGATTGAGTATGCTACTAATCGATCTCTACCTGTCATTATTGTGTGTGCTTCTGGAGGAGCACGCATGCAAGAAGGAAGTTTGAGCTTGATGCAAATGGCTAAAATATCTTCTGCTTCATATGATTACCAATCCACTAAAAAGTTATTCTATGTAACAGTCCTTACATCTCCTACAACCGGTGGAGTAACAGCCAGTTTTGGTATGTTGGGAGATATCATTATTGCTGAACCTAATGCGTACATTGCATTTGCGGGTAAAAGAGTAATTGAACAAACATTGAATAAGGCAGTACTCGATGGTTCACAAGCGGCTGAGTATTTATTCCATAAAGGCTTATTCGACCCAATCGTACCACGTAATCCTTTAAAAGGTGTTCTAAGTGAGTTATTTCAGCTCCATGGTTTCTTTCCCTTGAATCAAAATTCCAAAAATTAAAGTATAGCACTAGATTCAGTTATTTTGTTTGTAGCGAACAAGTATTTAGTTCATCGTAATAAAAAAAACTAAGAAAAATGTTCTTTGGTGATATAAGTTACACTTTCTAGTAAGAGTCAGAAGTTTCGGATAATTTTTTTTCTTCCAGATCCAGATCCATTTTTTATCTTACCCCTATTCATGATTAGGTATTATGAACCTCTATCAACAGGATAAAATAAAAAAGTGAATTTCTCTTTCCGAGGAATTCGAACTTGGGAAAATAAAATTCTTTTTATCTGGCTATCTTACGCATTAATTAAGATAGACAATAATGAAAAAAAAAATATCAAAATAAAAAGACAAATATGGAAATGAAATAAAATAATTTCTACATCTATCGCATTTTTACTATGAATCCCTGTTTGTTGGATCGTATTATTTAGAGTCGCGAATTCATAATGAACTTCATTTTCATAAGAAAACCACTTTTAAATAAAAAACTCCTTATTAGATTAGAAAGAAAGATAGAAAGAACATAAGGATGGGAGAAGAAGAATAATAAAATTTGTAAAAGAAGATTACCCTATTTATATTCGTGTAGAAAGATGAATAGGTACACTTAATTTAGTTCTACATTTTTGCACTTATTATCTATCTTTTTTTTTCTTTAAATTTAATATTTTAATATTATTTTGAATATTATTTTTATATTTTAAATTTCTATATTAATATAAATATATTATTTAGAAATTATATATTTATATATACTTAATTGTTTATATATACTTAGTAGTATAATATTATATAAAATACAATAGTCAATATTACCTAATATTACTTATAATAGATATACTTATCATATCATAAGATATCTTTCTAATAGATACAAATATATAGATACAAATATTAAATCGAGGCACCCATTCTATGACAGATCTCAACTTACCCTCTATTTTTGTGCCTTTAGTGGGCCTAGTATTTCCGGCAATTGCAATGGCTTCTTTATCTCTTCATGTCCAAAAAAATAAGATTGTCTAGATCCAATGGGACCAAATCTTATCAATTTATTTCAACACTGTATCATAATACAGATATTTTTTTAGTGCAATATGGTACGATATGTGGCTCTTTCCACACACAAATGAAAGAACTGTTATGTATGCGGATACATGATATCTGCATAAATGCATGTATATATATATATGCAGGGTATAGCTGGTTAAAAACGGATCAGTAAATATTTTTAATAGAAAGTCAATGTATCTAATCAATTACTCCACATCAGAATAGTGCTAGTTGATGAAAGTTACTTCGGGATCAAGAAAGGTAAAGTCAAATTTGGGTTATTCTCTCAATTCCAATCGAATGCAACTGGATCTAGTATAGTATGAATTGGCGATCAGAACATATATGGATAGAACTTATAAGGGGGTCTCGAAAAACAAGTAATTTTTGCTGGGCCTGTATCCTTTTTTTAGGTTCACTAGGATTCTTAGCGGTTGGAACTTCCAGTTATCTTGGTAGGAATCTGATATCCATATTTCCATCTCAGCAAATTATTTTTTTTCCGCAAGGAATCGTGATGTCTTTTTACGGGATCGCAGGTCTATTCGTTAGCTCCTATTTGTGGTGCACAATTTTGTGGAATGTAGGTAGTGGTTATGACCGATTCGATAGAAAAGAAGGAATTGTGTGCATTTTTCGTTGGGGATTTCCTGGAATAAATCGTCGCATCTTCCTTCGCTTCCTTATGAGAGATATCCAATCAATCAGAATTGAGGTTAAAGAGGGTCTTTATCCTCGTCGTGTCCTTTATATGGAAATCAGAGGTCAAGGGGCCATTCCCTTGACTCGTACTGATGAGAATTTTACTCCACGAGAAATTGAACAAAAAGCTGCCGAATTGGCCTATTTCTTGGGCGTACCAATTGAATTGAAATGAATTGAACACAATAAAGAATAAATGTTTTCTCGGCATGGGGGAAGGAACTTGCTAATTCCTTTTTTAATACAATTGAAGTCTTTTTGGAATGTTCATTCGAACAAAACATGTTAGATTATTCTATTTCCTCCTTCCTTTGTCGTGGCGACTCCCATAGAATAAAACAAAAAAGCAGGAGGGCGTATATTGAATAACTATAATAAACTATACTATAATAAAGAAGAAAATTAAGAAAAGAAGAAATTTTTGTATACCATTTGTATACCAAAAGTATTTCGTATGCGTATGGATCCCAACTCAATTCTTTTCTACTAGAAAATTTCTACTAGAAAAAAGGCTAATATAAGGCTAATATAATAAGTAGGGATTCATCAAATATATCCGAACATTTATTTCGTAATACGGAATTCATCTCATCTTTTTAGGCCCAAAATTTTGATGATACCTTTTTTTCCTTGGTTGTGGCTAGACGGTGAAACATTTCGAAATAATTAACTGAGGGGGGTTTTCGTTTCTAAATCCGATTCGTTATTTTAAGTGGGTTTTCGAGTATTCATAGAAAGGAACAAATGAAGATGAAATTGCTTCGAATTTGCCCATTTGAATTTGCCCAATTGAGATATCTAGGAATAATATGGATTTTTCATTTTTATCCGAAAAGGGCGAACCCTTATCCCATTTCTATATTCCTTCTAGATCCAAGAACTAAACTCAATTTTGACACAAAAATTGGAATGAATAGACCCATAGTTTCAATACCTTGTTATAGAACTCGTGCTTCAGAAAAATATCATATAGAGTCAACGAATGAAGCAGGTTCATTAACGATTCAATTCACAGATAAAAAATGAAAAAAGAGAAAGCATTGCCTTCTTTCCCATATCTTGTATCTATAGTATTTTTGCCCTGGTGGGTCTCTCTCTCATTTAATAAATGTCTGGAACTTTGGGTTACAAATTGGTGGAATACCGGGCAATCCAAAACTCTCTTGAATATCATTCAAGAGAAAAACGTTCTAGAAAGATTCATAGAATTAGAAGAACTCTTTCTGTTGGACGAAATGATAAAGGAGTACCCGGAGACACATATACAAAAACTTCGTATAGGAATACACAAGGAAACGATACAATTGGTCAAAACACACAATGAATATCATCTCCATATCATTTTGCATTTCTCGACAAATATAATCTCTTTCACTATTCTAAGTGGTTATTTTATTTTGGGTAATGAGGAACTTGTCATTCTTAATTCTTGGATTCAGGAATTCCTCTATAACTTAAGTGACACAATAAAAGCTTTTTCGATTCTTTTAGTTACTGATTTATGGATTGGATTTCACTCGACTCATGGTTGGGAACTAATAATTGGTTCGTTCTACAACGATTTTGGATTGGCTCATAACGATCAAATTATATCTGGTCTTGTTTCCACTTTTCCAGTTATTCTAGATACAATTGTGAAATATTGGATTTTCCATTATTTAAATCGTGTATCTCCTTCGCTTGTAGTCATTTATCATTCAATGAATGAATGAAGAACTCATTTGATCTCCTGATATCAATCAAATAAATCAGAATCTTTCTTCCTTTATAAAGAAACCATTTTGAATCTTACTTAATTCTTTATATTTTATTTCTACCAGTTCAAGGTATTCGTCCTATATTACAGTACAACTATTCCAGTACAATGACAGACTCGTGCATAGGGAACTTTACTAGTTCCCTATCTAATTTATTGTAGAAATTCCGAGATCCATGATTGGACATGCAAAATAGAAATACTTTTTCTTGGGTAAAGGAACAGATGACTCGATCCATTTCTGTATCGATCATGATATATGTAATAACTCGAGCATCCATTTCAAATGCATATCCCATTTTTGCGCAGCAGGGTTATGAAAACCCACGAGAAGCAACTGGACGAATTGTATGTGCTAATTGCCATTTAGCTAATAAGCCCGTGGATATTGAAGTTCCGCAAGCTGTGCTTCCTGATACTGTATTTGAAGCAGTTGTTCAAATTCCTTATGATATGCAACTGAAACAAGTTCTTGCTAATGGTAAAAAAGGGGGTTTGAATGTGGGTGCTGTTCTTATTTTACCCGAGGGATTCGAATTAGCCCCCCCCGATCGTATTTCTCCTGAGTTGAAAGAAAAGATAGGAAATCTGTCTTTTCAGAGTTATCGTCCCAATAAAAAAAATATTCTTGTGATAGGTCCTGTTCCGGGTCAGAAATATAGTGAAATCGTCTTTCCCATTCTTTCCCCCGACCCTGCTACGAAGAAAGACGTTCACTTCTTAAAATATCCCATATATGTGGGTGGGAACAGAGGAAGGGGTCAGATTTATCCTGATGGTAGCAAGAGTAACAATACAGTCTATAATGCTACATCAGCAGGTATAGTAAGCAAAATAGTACGTAAAGAAAAGGGAGGATATGAAATAACCATAGTTGATGCATCGGATGGACGTCAAGTGGTTGATATTATACCTCCAGGGCCAGAACTTCTTGTTTCAGAGGGTGAATCCATCAAGCTTGATCAACCATTAACAAGCAATCCCAATGTAGGAGGGTTTGGTCAGGGAGATGCAGAAATAGTGCTTCAAGATCCATTACGCGTCCAAGGCCTTTTGTTCTTCTTCGCATCTGTTATTTTGGCACAAGTTTTTTTGGTTCTTAAAAAGAAACAGTTTGAAAAAGTTCAATTGTACGAAATGAATTTTTAGGTCCAGAGATTCCTTAACATTTAGTAAAAAGTGCCGATTTTTTGTCCATCGATACAATTATGTATGATCAAAAAATTCTGTAAATCCTTTTGCTTGCTTTGTTTATACTCTTTTTGTTTTGCAGGACGCCTGGAATTCATTACTTGTATTCCATTTTAGTAATAAACAATAGGCATACAAACAAATACAAAAGAAGAGAATACAAGGCAAGGATGGTAAAAATGAAAGGAACAAATACTTTTAGGAAGGATTACTAGTCTTCCTAATCTTCTATTCGACGCAAGACGACACAAGAAAACGGGTGAAAATTCCTTTTTCTTGTGTCGTCTTGTATCAAAATAATAATTATTTTTTTTCCTGTTCATCAAAGATTACTATTCCTTTCCTTCTTTTCCGGGTCTATCGGAACTCCTTTGTTTAGATTCATAAGAAGTAGTGGACAAACAAAGGAAAAAAAGGATTATGGGTGAATAAGTTATTGAGCAAATAGAATTTATTCACTTATTCAATATCTTCACTTATTCAATATAAGTTTCAATATAAGTTAAACTTCTAACTTAGAGAAATTATTCAAACAAAAAAGACTGTTCCGGTTGAAGG